ATTTTGGGGGGAACTCCATAGAATCTATTTATTGAATCGGTTATTATTCTTGACTAGCATAAAAGAGATAAAAAACCGGGGATTTTCTGTGATTAGTTGATATTTAAAATATATAATTCAAGTAGGCAAATCGAAAAAAAGATGGTTGAATCAAAATAATTCCTTTTTAACTTTTTAAGTTATATTTCTTTCAGAGGGTAATATGAATGTTCTATTATGTTCTATCAAAACACTAAAAGGTTTATACGACATATCCGGTGTGGAAGTAGGCCAACATTTCTATTGGCAAATAGGAAGTTTCCAAGTCCATGCCCAAGTACTTATTACTTCTTGGGTCGTAATTGCTATTTTATTAGGTTCAGCCATTATAGCTGTTCGTAATCCGCAAACCATTCCTACTGACGGTCAGAATTTCTTTGAATATGTCCTTGAATTCATTCGAGACGTGAGCAAAACTCAAATTGGAGAAGAATATGGTCCATGGGTTCCCTTTATTGGAACTATGTTTCTATTTATTTTTGTTTCGAATTGGTCAGGGGCTCTTTTACCCTGGAAAATCATACAGTTACCTCATGGGGAGTTAGCCGCACCCACAAATGATATAAACACTACCGTTGCTTTAGCTTTACTCACGTCAGTAGCATATTTCTATGCGGGCCTTACAAAAAAGGGATTGGGTTATTTCGGTAAATATATTCAACCAACCCCAATCCTTTTACCTATTAACATCTTAGAAGATTTTACAAAACCGTTATCGCTTAGTTTTCGACTTTTCGGAAATATTTTAGCTGATGAATTAGTAGTTGTTGTTCTTGTTTCTTTAGTACCCTTAGTAGTTCCTATACCAGTCATGTTCCTTGGATTATTTACAAGCGGTATTCAAGCTCTTATTTTTGCAACCCTAGCTGCGGCTTATATAGGCGAATCCATGGAAGGTCATCATTGACTAGTTTTCGACACAGTCTTTTTTTAGCTTAGCCTGACGCAGCGCCGTTCAAGGTAATCCACTTAGGGAAGATAAATATACAAACAAGGTATAAATAAAGGTATAGACGATCTAGAGTAATTGTAAAAAAAAAGGGGGGGGGAGAGATCTAAAAGATCTTTTTCCTAAAATTCTTGTTTGACTATTTATACCCCCCAATGAATATTCTCTGGAAGAGGGGGTCGAACTAGGTGTATATAATCTAATCGCTATAAGATAACTCTTGTCAATCTTTCGAAGAATGATTCGAGAATCCCGATGACTTTAAGATACAATATTTGGTTTACGGTATGGGGGAAAGACATGTATATGTGATATTAGACATTAACTAGGTATATATGAACTAAAGATATATCTAATTTGTCTTACTATTGTGAATTTAGATAGGGATTTCAATAGAAGCCTTTCCATTTCGTCTGTAATTGTGAATTGAATATTGGTTGATTGTATCATTAACTATTTCTTTATTTTTGTTTTGGTGCGAGGAACTTATCATGAATCCACTGATTTCTGCCGCTTCCGTTATTGCTGCTGGATTGGCCGTGGGGCTTGCTTCTATTGGACCTGGGGTTGGTCAAGGTACTGCTGCGGGACAGGCTGTAGAAGGGATCGCGAGACAACCAGAGGCGGAAGGAAAAATACGAGGTACTTTATTGCTTAGTCTGGCTTTCATGGAAGCTTTAACAATTTATGGGCTGGTTGTAGCATTAGCTCTTTTATTTGCGAATCCCTTTGTTTAATCCTAAAAACACACATTTTTGTTTATTTCCGTGGATTTGCTGCTCTTGTTTTTTCGAATTCTATTAAGATTAATATTTAACTCCTACAATTTAATTATTTAGGAACAACAACCCACGGAAATCACTGGTTTGAGGATGAGGAATTAACACTCCAACTCATTTTTTCCTTTACCTTCTTAGTCCAATGGAAGAACTTTTTTTAGGAAGTATTGCAATTGTAACAAACGTGGTATTTCGCAACTTACCTGTATAAGACCTGGTACCTAATTCGAATCGAATAAGTATCAGGCTTATTGGAAATTTCCAATTGAAAAAAAATCCATTAAAACCCATTTCTAAATCAATATTTTTTTTGACTCTATTTAGAAATTTAGAAATAGGGAAATTCATAATAAAATAATACAAAAAGAATAGAAAATAAGTAGTCTATCTATAACTATAAGATAGCTATAACTATAAGAAAGCTATAACTATAAGAAAGAGGAGATCATATGAAAAATGTAACCGATTCTTTCCTTTCCTTGGGTTATTGGCCATCCGCCGGGAGTTTCGGGTTTAATACCGATATTTTTGCAACAAATCTAATAAATCTAAGCGTAGTACTTGGTGTGTTGATTTTTTTTGGAAAGGGAGTGTTAAGTGATTTATTAGATAATCGAAAACAGAGGATCTTGAAAACTATTCGAAATTCAGAAGAACTGCGCGAGGGGGCCCTAGACCAGTTGGAAAAAGCCCGGGCCCGCTTACGGAAAGTAGAAATGGAAGCGGATCAGTT